TAATTGACCCTTCCTAAAAGAAAGAAGGAATCACTTGATTTATTGAATCACACAATAGAATCGATATTTTTCTAGATCAAATATCGTGCAAGAAGTTCCATTTGTTCAATCAATTTTCCTCTATCTTTTTTTTTTTCAGTTTGTCCACTACTATAGTAAGTAAAGTATATTATTAAAGTAGTATATTATAAAATAAGGTATATTATAATTATATGCGTAATAATAATATGATAAAATAATCAATCTAAATCTAAAAAAAAAAAACAAAAATGAAATCTCGAAAAAAATGAAATTCCGACTAAGTCTTTGACGAAGGGAATCCAGACTCATTACTATTTCGGCACACGACAAGCAAGTATGTGTACAATTCCTTGTCGTGTGTCGAAGACCGGGAAGGCAACGAACCCCCCCTAGAATCGTTTGTTCCCCTCATTTATCGTCTCTTTTCGTTATATTCCCCGCTTAGTCTAGTCTAGTCTAGTATCTAGTCGAATTTTATTCTAGAATCGAATAGAAAACTTTTGATACACTCTATGAAATTGAGGTATCATATGATATTTGATAATAGTGACATCATCCCAATTTCGATCGAAAAAAAAAGTAAAAAAAAGTCAAATAGTCCTCTTTGCAATAGATATATTCTAACTAAGAATGTAGTACAAGTAATTCCAGACTTCTCGTAGATGTAGAAAAATAGTATAAACAAAACAAGAGCCTTCTTATAATTTTTTTATTTCTTGATCATCCAAAACTGTCAAAGAATTATCAACAAAAATTTTGTTCTTGTTACGAACTTGATGTTGATAAATCCACGAATCTAGAAATTCATTTCGGACAATTGAACCTTCTCGAACTGTTTCTTTTTAAGAACTAAAAAGATTTGTGCCAAAATAACAGATGCAAAGAAGAACAAAAGACCTTGTACGCGCAATGGGTCTTGAAGTACTATTTCTGCATCTCCTTGACCAAATCCACCCACATTAGGATTACTTGTTAATGGTTGATCAAGTTTGATAGATTCACCCTCTGAAACAAGAAGTTCCGGTCCTGGAGGGATAACATCAACCACTTCACGTCCATCCGAGGCACCCACTATGGTTATTTCGTATCCACCCTTTTCTTTTCGAAAAATTTTCTTTACTATACCGGCTGCTGTAGCATTATAAACTGTATTATTACTCTTGCTTCCGTCAGGATAAATCTGGCCCCTCCCCCTGTTACCACCTACATATATCGGATATTTTAAGAAGTGAACATCTTTCTTAGTAGTAGGGTCCGGGGAAAGAATCGGAAAGGTGATTTCACTATATTTTTGCCCAGGAACAGGACCTATCACAATAATATTTTTTTTATTGGGGCGATAGCTCTGAAAAGAAAGATTGCCTATCTTTTCTTTCATCTCGGGAGAAATACGATCGGGCGGGGCTAATTCAAATCCCTCAGGTAAAATAAGAACAGCCCCCACATTCAAACCCCCCTTTTTGCCGTTAGCAAGAACCTGTTTTAGTTGCGTATCATAAGGAATTCGAACAACGGCTTCAAATACAGTATCAGGAAGAACCGCTTGTGGAACCTCAATATCCACGGGCTTATTAGCTAAATGGCAATTGGCGCATACAATACGCCCAGTTGCTTCTCGTGGATTTTCATAACCTTGCTGCGCAAAAATGGGATACGCATTTGAAATGGATGACCGAGTTATTATATATATCATGACCGATATGGAAATGGATCGAGTAATCTGTTCTTTTATCCAAGAAAAAGTATTTCTAGTTTGCATGGTCCAATCAATCGTTGATCCCGAAAATTTCTACAATAAATTGGGTAGGTTGCTAGTATAGTTCCCTATCCACGATTCTGCTATTTACCTTACTGAACTGAATTTACTGAAATAATATTACTGGAATGTGGGATAAACTCCCCGCCTTGGGTGGGTAGAAATAGAAGGAGTAAGTACGATTTTGAATGCTTTGATTATGTACGAAGTAAGAAACATTATAATTCTAAATTCTAATTGGATTAATATCCGTATATCGTTTTTCTTTTCAATCATTCATTGAATGATAAATCACTACAAGCGATGGGGATACACGATTTAAATAACGGAAAATGCCATATTTTAAAATTGTATCTAGAATGACTGGAAAAGTGGAAACAAGACCAGATATAATTTGATCGTTATGCGCAAATCCAAAATCTTTGTAGATAGAGCCAATCATTAGTTCCCAACCGTGGGGTGAATGAAATCCGATACATAAATCGGTTAATAAAAGAATAGAAAAAGCTTTTATTGTGTCGCTTAAGTTATATAGGAATTCCTGAACCCAAGAGTTAAGAAGAATAAGTTCTTTATTTCCCAGAATAGAATACCCACTTAGAATAAGGAAACAGATTATATTTGTCGAGAAGTGCAAAATCATATGGATACAATCCTCATTGTGCATCTTGATCAATTGAATCATTTCATTGTGGATTCCTATACGAAGCTTTTGTAGATATGTTTCCGGGTATTCCTTTATCATTTCGTCCAACAAAAGGAGCTCCTCTAATTCGATGAATTTTTCTAGAAGACCCCTTTCTTGAATATCATTCAAAAAAGTTTCAGATTGATTAATATTCCACCAATTAGTAACCCAAGATTCCAGACTTTTTTGAAATGATAGAGAGATCCACCAGGGTAAAAATACTATAGATACAAGATATAGAAAGGGAATAAATGCTCTCTTTTTTTCCATTTTTTTTCATCTATAAATTGTTAACGAACCCGTCGCGCTCGTCGACTCTATGCGACCCAGTATTTCTATGAAACATGAGTTCTATTATTCTATTACAAAGTATCGAATCCATGAGTCTATTTTCTGTTTTTTTTGTTCTAATTTGTTAATTAGTCCTTGAATCTTGAAAAAACACAAAATTTAGAATAAAGAATCCACTCTGAATTCGAATGAATAAACAAAAAAATCGTGTTTCCAGATATTGCAATTGGTCCATCCAATTCGAAGCAATTCCTTCCTTTTAATGAATACGTGGGACATCCACTTCAATTAATGAATATTATTTTGATTTCAAGACGAGAGAACTTACTTGACTACCAAAATATCAATAATATCAATCAAATCTTTGGAAAAATTTCACAAGTTACCCCTAGCACAAAATAACGAATTGAGGGTCTGAATGTGATGATCAAAAATGGGTAGCAAAACAAAACAAAATTCGAATAATAAAATTCTCGTTATAATTATAAGAAAGCCAATTGTTTGATCATTAAAGAGAACAAAAGAAAGAATAAAAATAAAACGAAAGATTGCTAAATAATATAAGAAAAATACAGGATTTTTTTGTATTGTATCTAACCTATCAATTCTAACTACTGGGCCTAAAGAAAGTTATTTATTTCGATTTGATATATGGAATGAGTCCATTATTATTTCTATTTTTTACTTTTTTTTATTACTGTTACTGAATTGAATTGAGAATTGAGTTGAGTCGATTTCCATACGAATAAAAAACCCCCTTTTTGCAGACAAATTTGTAAACAAAAAAAAATTCTCCTTTTGGTTTTTATGTATACCCGTATACGTCTGTTTTGACCCGAATGGGTGTTCTGATTTAATTTCCGTTATTTACCTTACTTAAGGTACCCCATATAAAAAAGGATTGTAGATTTTTTATTTTATTCCGAGCTGAGAAAGAAAGCATTCATTTCAAAATACTTCATTCAATTGGTACACGCAGGAAATAGGCCAATTCAGCAGCTTTTTGTTCAATTTCTCGTGGAGTAAAATTCTCATCAGTACGGGTCAAGGGAATGGCCCCCTGACCTCTGATTTCCAGATAAAGGACACGACGAGTATAAATACCCTCTTTAAGTTCTATTCTAATGGACTGAATATCTTTTATAAGAAATCGGAGGAAGATGCGACGATTTTTTCCAGGAAATCCCCAACGAAAAATACATACTATTCCTTCTTTTCTATCGAATCGATCATAACCACTACCTACATTCCAAGAAATTGTACACCACAAATAGGAGCTAATAAAGAGGCCTGCGACCCCATAGAAAGACATCACGATCCCTTGTGGAAAAAAAATAACTTGCTGGGGGGGGAATAAAGATATCAAATTCCTACCAAGATAGCTGGAAATTCCAACTAATAAGAATCCTAATGAACCTAAAAAAAGGATAAATGCCCAGCAGAAATTACTTATTTTTCTAGATCCCGTTATAAGCTCTATCCATATACGTTCTGATCGCCAATTCATAGTAGATCGGGTTGCATTTTATTTGAATTGAAAGAATATCCCAAATGAATTTGACTTTCCTTATTCTTTTTATTTCCGATGTAACTCTCATCAACTAGTACCATTCTGATGTGAATCTTTACTTTTAACTAGTTAGATCAAAAATAATAAATCTACCCCTAATGTCATGTTTCCGCATGCACATGCATAAGGGCTCCTTCGTTTATGTTCGGAAGAAATCACGTGGTAGACCATTCTGCTAAATAGATATCTGTTTTATGATTCAAGTCTAAGTCTTGAAAAATTAGATTTGGCCCACAGGATCTAAACAATCTTGTTTTTTTGAACATGAAGGAATAAAGAAGCCATTGCAATTGCCGGAAATACTAGGCCTACTAGGGGCACAAAAATAGAGGGAAAGTTGATAGTTGTCATAGAATGGGTACCTCGATTTACTATATTGTACCTGTTTGTTATATTTTTTTTTGTTATTATGTTATTATATTAATAAATTAATTCGAATTCGAATTCTATATCTATAGAAGTAGAAGTAAGTAGAGTATATATAATAAGTGCAAGGAATGTAGAACTAAAAAAATAACCTTTCCACATATAATATATGATAATCGACTTTATTATTCTTCATTTTTTCTTCTTTCTTTTGCTTCTACTAATTCAATAAAAAAAAAATATAGAGGGATTTTAAATAAGGAAAAAGGGGATTCCCGGAAAATCCCGAAAGAGGAAAAAAGTGATTTATGAATTATATACATATGTCAAAATGGAAAAAGGGAACATGAAATTTTTTTTATTTGACAAATTTTGCAGAAGGAAAAAAAAGGTAAGAAGTCCTTCTTTTTTTTCCTTCTTATTGATAGGGGTTTCCTGATTAGTAATCGGAAATATAATGAATATATATTCTATATTCATTATATTTTTTTATTTTTTATATTCTACAAATAGGGCGTCGCCAGCTAAAAACTTCCATCCTTCTAGTTTTTACTTTGATTCCGATAAACCAAATACTTTGATTGAATTGACACAAATAATTGACCCTAATGCTTGGCTTGGGTTTTATTCAAAGGAAAAAAACCGTGCAGCTCAAGTAACTCACTTAGAGCGCTCTTTAAAAGATTACGTGGTAAGACTGGATCGAATAAACCCTTTTCGAATAAATTTTCGGTTGTTTGTGCACCTTCGGGTACTTCCTCCTTCAAAACTTCCTCAATTACTCTTTTACCCGCAAACGCAATTTCGGCGTCTGGTTCGGCAATAATAATATCCCCCAACATACCAAAACTGGCTGTCACACCACCACTAGTGGGCGATGCAAGAATTGATATATATAACAATTTTTTTTCGACCGATTTATAGTGATAGTCGTACAAGGCAGAAGATATTTTAGCCATTTGCATTAAGCTCACGATGCCTTCTTGCATCCGTGCCCCTCCAGAAGCACATACTATAATAAGGGGTAGTGAATTTTTGGTAGCATATTCAATCAACCGGGTGATTTTTTCACCTACTACGGCTCCCATAGAACCCCCTATAAACCCAAAATCCATAACACCAATTGCTAAAGGAATACCGTTTAGTTCACCTATACCTGTTTGAATAGCTTCAGGTAACCCGGTCTCGTCTTGGTAAGAATCATAATAATCTATATAATTTATATCCTCTTCTTCATCATCTTCGGGCTTAAAATGAATAAATTCTGCGAACTCTTCTTCATCAAATTCGAATTCTAAATCATTAGATTCTTTGGACTCTTCTTCCTTGGACTCTTCTTCCTTGGACTCTTCTTCCTTGGACTCTTCTTCCTTGGACTCTTCTTCCTTGGACTCTTCTTCCTTGGACTCTTCTTCCTTGGACTCTTCTTCCTTGGACTCTTCTTCCTTGGACTCTTCTTCCTTGGACTCTTCTTCCTTGGACTCTTCTTCCTTGGACTCTTCTTCCTTTTTCGAACCATCTCTCCGCTCGAATTCAGATTCGGATTCTAAATCATTAGATTCCTTGGACTCTTCTTCCTTGGACTCTTCTTCCTTGGACTCTTCTTCCTTGGACTCTTCTTTCTTTTTCGAACCATATCTCCCCTCGAAGTCAAATTCGACTTTAGCATAACGAACTTTTCTATTAAAAGTCTCTATAAACTCGTCCCAATCGAATTCAAAATCGAATTCAAATTCGGATTCTAAATCATTAGATTCTGCGGACTCTTCTTCCTTGGACTCTTCTTCCTTTTTCGAACCTTCCTTATCTTTTTCCGAAATTTCTTCTAACCCGGTCTCTTTGGGGGATAAATCCATATGGTCCCGATAATATTTCCCTTCCAATCCAGAAGAATCACTAGAAGCTGCGGACTCTTCTCCCCCTTCGTTTTCTTTTTCGGAAATATCTTTCTTGACAGGATACGTAACATCCTCCGAATCCGTAAAAATATAAGCCAGAGGGTCTTCCTCCTCTTTATATACGCTAATACCATCCATTGGGCGTGCTGAATCTCCAGAAGAATCTTTATCAGGGTCATGACCAGTTGGATTTTGACAGTATCCATCCTCCTCTCCATTTTCATTACCACCCCTTCGACCCAATAAATCTCCAGAAGAATCCTTATCCGGATCCAGAGCAGTTCGAGGTCGACAATCCTCATCCCAATCAATATGATCTTTTGAATCCTTCGGAAAATCAATCTGATCTCTGGAAGAATCTGCAGAAGAATCTCTATCAGGATCAAGGTCAGTTGGATTTTGAAAATCATCATCCGGATCCATATGATCTCTAGAATCCGGATCAATATGATCCATATGATCTCTAGAATCCTTCGCAAAATAAATATGATGAATAAGATCTTTTGAGTCTCTTCGGCCCAATAAATCTCCAGAAGAATCTTTATCAGGATCCAGGTCAGTTGGATTTTGAAAATCCTCATCCGGATCAATATGATCTCTAGAATCCCTCGCAAAATCGATATGATCTTTTGAATCCTTCGGAAAATCAATCTGATCTCTGTAAGAATCTGCAGAAGAATCTCTATCAGGATCAAGGTCAGTTGGATTATGAAAATCATCATCCGGATCCATATGATCTCTAGAATCCGGATCAATATGATCCATATGATCTCTAGAATCCTTCGCAAAATCAATATGATCTTTTGAATCCTTTGAAAAATAAATCTGATCTCTGGAGAAATATTTTTTATGATTTTCAGCAATACCTTTTTTATGATTTTCGGCAATACCCTCAAAGGATTTGTGCATACCAAGTTTATAACGGCAAAAAGTTTTCGAAAGCTTGGAAAGAATCCTAAACCTCTCCCTTTCGCCAATTTCGTCAAGAATAAAGAAAAGATCAAGCTCATTTTTGTAAGATTCCTCCCAAAATTTGTAAATCCCAGAAACACTTTTTGGAATTTTCCTAAAAAAAGCAAGGTCAAGATAATCATAACTAATTTGTTTTTCACAAGAATCAGATAAAAGCGAAAATCCAATCCCCAGGCTGCCAGCTTCTTGACAAAATTTGAGGCAATCCATCTCGTGTTTGGGAAAAGATTCAAAAAATTCGGACAGATCAATCCCAAATTTGGAACAAAATTGTTCCAATCTGGGAAGATCCACCCGATTTTCGAAAAAAAGCTTATAAAATAAGGGAGAAATACTACAAATATTTTCGCAGGACTTATGAAAATAGTAAATCTCAATCGCATTATTGCCCAAAAGTTTCTCATCAAATTCTGTCTCAAAAGCTTCGGAACACAATTCATCGTCTTTGAAATATGGTTCATAATCTTTGGAAAAAAATTTCCGAAAAGCATCTTCATCTGATTTATAATATTTAGAAAGCATCCAACAAATTTCGAAATGGAAAAGCCCACCTTTTTTGGCGCATTCCTCGAAAAAACCAGAATCCCTTGTATCATATTTCGCACACCCGAAAAAAATTTGGAAAGGGCTAATCTCCCCTTCGTGGAGTTCCTCGAAACAATCAGGTCTATCAATCCCGCATTTGAAACAATACTTATCATTTTCGCGATCCTCCTCCTTGTCGGTATTATTTAGTATTTCAATGAATACAGAATTCTTACTATAATAACCCATAAATTCTTTTAAGAATTCTTTGTAGTTAATTTTTTCATAAAAAACTTCTTTATCAAATTCAATTGGATCCCTCGAAACCATGTCTTCATCCATGGGAATCCAAGTGCCTTCATCAATCAGAAGCTCTAGCCTATCCCAACTATTCATTCTTAAATGAATTCCGCATTTTTCGCAGATTCTCGCTGCATTAAAGCATTTTTTGTAGTGCAAATTATAACAATTTTCGCAGGGAACCCACAAATGCGCAAATTTTCGCATGCCGTCCGTTTCCGTTATATTCTCTGTTCCATCAGTTTTCTGATTTACGTCCCGTTCCAGATCCCGCTTCTCCATATTATTTACCTCCTCTCCCGGGTTTTTAGTTAATATAATATTATCAATTCCCCTATTTTCGGGGATCCACCCAAGACTTTCTGTATCACTTATCCTGGTATCCTCCGCGCTAAAATTCTTTTCATCAAGAGAACCCGAATTTTCTGTTGCGTTAATAAGCGATTTATACTTGTGTCCTAAGTTCCTTTTTAATTCCAAGAAGGGTAACCGCCCTTTTTTTACAAAAGGTTGGTTTATCAAATTGAAAATAAGAGTCATAGTTATTAGAACCCCCTAATATCTGTACTTTTATAAAAAATAGAAAGAAGATAAGAGATTTTTTTTATATTTCTAAAGATTAGAAAATGAAATATTAAAGCAATTTATTGAAAAGTAAATTGAGGGATATCCGTGTTATCTATGATATTTGTAAGAGTTGAATGCATAATTTAAAAATTTCCGATCAGATCATATGAGATGAGACCCACACGAACCGTTGTTGTATTTATTATCACGCATCCCATTTTATGACATTATAATTCATAGTAATCAATCAATGTAAAGATAAATAAAACTTTTATAAAATTATTTTACTAAAAATCCTACTCTTAGTCGGTAATTTTTTCCATCTATTTGTTTGTATATTTATATAACAAAAAATTACCTTTGTCAAGTAGTCGGTAATTTTTTCCATCTATTTGTTTGTATATTTATATAACAAAAAATTACCTTTGTCAAGTAGTCGGTAATTTTTTCCATCTATTTGTTTGTATATTTATATAACAAAAAATTACCTTTGTCAAGTAGTCGGTAATTTTTTCCATCTATTTGTTTGTATATTTATATAACAAAAAATTACCTTTGTCAAGTAGTCGGTAATTTTTTCCATGGTTAATTTTACCCTTAGGGCTATACGGACTCGAACCGATGACCTTTTCGGTAAAACGGATCAATCAAACGGATTTTTATAAAAATGATTTAGTTTCAAGGACCCAACATGCATTTTTTTTTTGCATTGGGCTCTTTCATTAACTAATGTAAATATCAGCCAGTCCGCCATCTTTTTTCTATCAAGAAAAAATATGGTTCCATGTACTCTACTTCATTATTTACTTGACCTTTGGTTCATAAGCACTACCAAAGTGTTTCAAAGAAGAGTTTTATCTTGACGTAGGTGCGCCTTTGGCATCGATTATTTAAAATCTTAAATAGAGCCTCCGTCGTTCGGCTTAAAAAATCCAATATGAAAATTTGTACGCCTTAAAGTTCATAGGACGAAAAGAGATTTTTTGAGGCCCTTATGCTCATTATGCCTAGCATTGAATACCCTCGGAATCCGCCATATCAAATCA